GGTTAATAACATTGTAATTGCCCCTGCCAGTACCGGAAGTGATAATAAAAGTAGGAATGCTGTCACTAGAACGGACCACACAAAAAGTGGTAATCTATGCATAGTCATTCCAGGTCCACGCATGTTGAAGATAGTAGTTATAAAATTTATAGAACCTAAAATTGATGAAACACCTGATAGATGAAGACTAAAAATTGCTAAATCAACTGCTCCTCCAGAATGGCTGGTAATACCACTTAAGGGCGGATAGACCGTCCACCCAGTGCCGCTGCCCACTTCTACTAAGGCTGAGCTTAATAGGAGCAAGAGACTTGGTGGCAACAACCAGAATGATATATTATTTAATCGTGGAAATGCCATGTCAGGTGCACCTATCAGAATCGGAACAAACCAATTCCCAAATCCACCTATCATCGCCGGCATAACCATAAAAAAGATCATTAAAAAAGCGTGAGCCGTTATTAAAACATTATAAAGTTGATGATTCCCACCAAGAATTTGATCGCCGGGTCGGGCTAATTCCATACGAATCAGTACGGAGAAGCATGTGCCCATCACTCCTGCAATGGCACCGAAGATGAAATATAGAGTACCGATATCCTTGTGGTTAGTGGAGAAGAGCCATCGGACCAGATTTGTCATTTTTTTTTTTCGTTTTGAAAACTTTTAAACCTTATCAGAGAGGGGCCACTAAGGCTGGATGTTGGCTGAAAGAAATCCCCTTTAGGCCTCAAGGGGGTTTACGCGGGGGTGCTTCCGTTCATCGATAGACGAGACTACGAGACACGAGCGAATATACGTACACCAATACCTACGATTCCTAGCCAAAGGAATGAAATAGAAATTGTTCTTCGAATCCTCTTCGGGTGGCTGTGGTCAAAGTGAATATGCGCATGTTTCGGCTAAAACCAATACTTGCTTTTGATAATGAAATAGCCGAGGACAGGCTGTCTCGGAAGTAAGTGCTTTCATGACATTCCAACTGGTTAACACTATCTTCTTCTTTTTCAGGAATTGGTATATCGATCAAGTGGTCAAAAGTTCAAATATGTCAACATCAAAGGAATCAGCATAAGATTTGGATTCCATCAACTTGAACCTCTCTATCTTTTTCTTCTGTTCTTTTAAGCTTCAATAGCTGGAATCTTTCCATTCGTAGTAGTTATGAGCTCCTGCTTAAGGTTCTGGGCTACGGCTTCCGGTTCCGTATTCCGATTCGTCTTCGGATAGCATTATAAAATCCCTTTCATGCCTTGCCAATACAACTATTATTTTTCGCACGCCGAGGAGCCTTTGGAAGTACCGTTGTAGGATCGGAAATGAATGGTGAGCTTGCACTCCTCTCCTGTCAAGCTGTTATCTCATTGATCCATGGCTATTTTCTTACAATTGCTTCGTTAAGCGAATGAATCTATCATAGATACTGTTTTCCCTACTCGATCTACCTGTACCGCATTCCTTTTTTCAACGAATGCTGTGCACTACTTTTGAGATGAGAAGAAATCACAAACTCGTAAATTAAATGTGTATCTTATGCTCGTAAATTACCTGTGTATCATCTGCTCGTAAATGAATTGTGTGTCATCTGCTTGTAAATGAATTGTGTAAAATAACTCGTAAATGAATTGTGCCAGAATTGATCACTGATCAGGTGTGATCAGTCTCACCCGTCTAAGAGACTGATCCGGTGCGATGAGTCTATTCCGTGTAATATTTTGGAATTCCTCTTCCTTATTCTTCAATAATAGAACCCCCCACCCTCACCTACCCCCCAACCTAGGTGCGGAAGTAAAATCAACCCTTGTTTGTACATCGCTGAACTTACATACCCGGGCCCGGCTCAACATTCTTTTAAAACAATCGAATAACGGCTTTTCCATGACTTGGCCATTCAATCTTGTGAACTAATCGAGACCGAAATTGGATAAAGAGATACAAAAGGAGAGGAATACCCAATCGATGAAAGAACATGAAACCCTTCTGTTTCTATAGAGGTACGGGAAACGGTTGGGGGCAATAAAGTAGGTGAAGTGGTTGGATTTTGCGAGCTGTTCCAACCACTGCTGGATGTGACTCCAAGAGCCGAACGAGAATGAATACCACACAGAAGAGTCAAGACCGGGCTCCCTAATAGAATGTTTAACCGATCCATTCCGGATCGATCGAATTGGTACGGAAGTTGTAACATGGGAAAAGCACAGAAAACACGACTTATTTGAATAACCCGGTGACCTACCAATTGTAGAAGTAGGATTTTTGGCAAGCAATAAGCACTTAAATAATACAATTCGAGTGTACCAGATTCTTTATCATTTCGAGGAAAAGGTTCGGGAGGAAAGGGAAACAACAGAGAGATCCGAATCGAACCTAAATGGGAATGACATGAAAAATCTTTTTCAAAACCTATCATTAAGGGCGTGACGACGATATACGAGAGGAATAAAAAAAAACTCGTGATTGGTGTGGAGGGGAAGATCTGCTTATGAAATTGTTCAAGAAAGAGTCGTCTCATTTCCTTACTTCTTCGTTCTTTCGAATTCATTCACTTCGACGGCTGGCGCTACGCTAGCTTTGCATGATTAGCTCCGACAGAACAGGTACTGCATTTCCTTAGTTGGATCCGCTCTTTCTCTCTCGTGCAGTTGTTGCTTCCGGCTATTTATTCAGTCGTCAATCAGCATTGATCCGGGTAGTTAGTCAGTCTCTCTCTTTTTTCCCGTCCTTCTCTATCTATGAAATTCCTAATTAAGGGAGTTCGCTTTCCAATATCTAAATGTTCATGCAAAGCAACAAACGAAATGCAAGAACTGTCACGCAGAAGTCACACAGTATGCTGATCGTTCTGAAATGAGAAAAAGTATGGGATTTCATAAGAGATTCATACATAGAGATCTAAACTCATGGAAGGGCCCAGCCAACAAACGAGATCTCTTACATCCAAAGGACCATGCCAATCGAAGATGAACCATTCACCGAGCCGAGTATGCGCAAGACAAGACACGGCTAGATAAGTCAAATAGAAGATATTGCTTTTACACGATTTTCTTCATGTAGGTACAGCCCACTTTTCCTTTGATGAAATGCGAACACAAACTTCAGGCATCCAAGAAAGAAGTAAAGATCGAAATCGAAGCATTGTCATTGGGTTGAAGATCAATTCATATCGACAAGACTTTCCATTCATCTTTTTGTTGATATTTGGATTCCGTTTTCAAATAAAGTCATCTTGTAGTTTGAAATCGCCTTTAGAATCATCAGCCTCTGTCCCTACACTGACTCACTTATCCGGGATCGATCCTCACTACGGTCCTTTATTTCGAAACGAGGATAGGTCTCTCGCGGAACGAGGTGTAGATTGAGAAGAAAGATGAGCGTATGGTCCATACTCACTCGGGTTCAAACTTATTTTGCAGGGAGAAATGGGTACATGCCTGTAGATCTTCTTCTCACAGCGAGCACTTGATTACGGAGCCTTCTTCTATATATTATATTATATTATATTATATTATATTATATTATATTATATTATATTATATTATATTATATTATATTATATTATATTATATTATATTATATTATATTATATTAAGAGTAGGGCTTTAATGAAAAGAGTAGGCCCTTCGTATCTTTCTATGACCTCCAAGACGGAGCGAGACGGATAGGCAGAGCAAGAGCTCTTAAAGTCTACCCGGGCGGGCTAGCTTCTTCATTCTTCGATCAGGGGCTCCCTTATATACGATGACATAGATAGAGCCTCCTTCTTTGATCCATTCATTGATAAAGTAGTCTTCGGGGGCAGTTTACCTTTTGAATCGACAGTAGAGTAGGTTTGATCCTGCTTTTTCAATCTTTCTCTGATCCTAGCCGTGTAGTAGATCCGGCTTTATTCGGCTAAAAAGAAGTGTGTGTGGCCGTCGTATCTGCTCGCCCCCTTCTTCATTCATCCATTTAGGTCAGAATGGATCCAGGGAACCTGGCTCGGGAACAGCCCTGAAAAAACACAGTAAGAGAGTCCAATCTCAGAAATATAGCATTTTCTCTCCTAACCTAAGTAGTAGTAGAAGGCTTAGTATCTGACTTGATCCAATAGAGTCAGAACACACAGTAGATCCAGATTCCACACCTTGCTGTGGACTGGGGAGAGAGCAGCTCTGCGAAGCTGGGCGTTCTGTGTGATTATGGAGGAACTGTAGTACTCGCCCCAAAATGCAAGCCGGGATAGATACTTAAAGAAAGGGGGAGCGGTGGGCCTTCAAAAAGGAGCGAGGGAGTGATGGGCAACCTTAGTCTATATGTTGCTCGTGAGCCGCCAAGTACCAGTCTCGCAACAGTACTGGCGTTAAAGGATCGGTCCTTCACTTGCGGATCGTTCGCGAGTCGAACTCGCTCTCTTGCCACGCCTTTGACTCACGAACTCGAGTCGGACTCATTCACTGCTGACTTTTTTGAGGATCGTTCGTTCTTCACTCTCTTGCTATTACCCGCAGGGAGCGCAGCAACCGACGGTGCATATTATCATATAGAAAGAAGCGAAGCGTAGCGATTCGTACTACCGGAAAAGTGTGCTAGGCAATAGAGTCAGCTTACGGGGTGGGGCGCAAGTAAGCGTAGCGAATCACATAGAGTTGCCCCTACCTGCCAGCGCGCAGATAGATAGGGCGGGCGAGCGCAGGGATGGATGTCTGAGCGGTTGAAAGAGTCGGTCTTGAAAACCGAAGTATTGATAGGAATACCGGGGGTTCGAATCCCTCTCCATCCGCGAGGGCATAAGTTCTCTCTTGCCTTATCTATAGATAAGAACGAATCTCCTCGACTCGACGGATATGATGGATGGAATGGGTAGAAGGTTTAGGTTATTGTGTGTTGATTTAGTTAGGACTTTGTCTCCCTTTCGTTATCTTCCGCCCCGGGGGGATGACCTGTGGGAGCTAAGTCGAAGATCTCGGTGTCGCCGTGAGTGGTTGATAAACAGCGATTGCTGTTTGATTTAGGGAGTCCTAACCCTGTGAAGCTTAACAGACAAAGAAAACGATAGAGACTTCCGGGTATAGGGTGACGACCTTAATGAATCAAGTATTCTGGTGGCAGAGTTATTAGCTACATAAGCGCTCAAATTCCGGAATACTTATTGCCCTGGCTTCTATGATCAACCCCTGGCACATTTAGGTTTTGATCTGAGGCTATCCTGGTCTGCAGGACCCAACACAAGTATTCATCCTTTCCAATCTGAAAAAGGTGTTGCCGAAAGCTTACCCTCTTCCACACGGATGCTACAGCCGCTATCACTTTTGCAGGAGGGGAATTACAGAGTTCGCCTCTCGACATCTTGTTTGGTAAACGGAATTTTTACCCAGGCGCCCTAGTGTTGCCTAACCGTTCGGCCGGAGATGTAGGATGCGAGATCTTTAGCTACTTGTATCAATTTGCCACAGTGTGCTTAGATACAATGCGCTGGCAGCTGAGGCTTGGCAGGATGGGAGTGAATTAAGGTCGAGGGAGCAGGAAAGAGTTTGTTATTCGCTATTGGCTTAGTACGGCCTATACATAATAGGGCCATGACGGTTTTGGCAAGGCCTTGAACTTCATATATCCCTTTTTTACTCAATCCAGAATACCGATAAAGTCAGATTGAATCATTTTATCGACCTTTCCTTTGGATTTATTATCATAGGTAGTGTTCGAGATCGCCTCTGTGCGGTGAACGCTCGAATGTAGCTAACATAAGTTTTGTCCTCGCGTGGTTGAAGGAGATGCTGCTGCTGGATGGAATGCTTCCGGGGCGCCATGATCCTTCTATCAGGAATAATCGAGGGCACTGACTGACTGCATCAATCATCGCTCAGTGAGCTATTAATTGCCGCCAATAGCGCTTCGCTTGCATGCAAGGCGGCTAATAAAAGCGCCAGGTAGACGCGCGGAGATGCATTTTGAGTACTGGTGGTACTGGACAAGCTCTAGGGGAATAATCTCTTTCTTATTTCTTTCTTATTTCTTTCCCATGACGACTAGGAACGGGCAAATCAAGAATTTCACTTCGAATTCCGGACCTCAACATCCTGCTGCTCATGGTGTTTCACGATCAGTATTGGAAATGAACGGAGAAGTGGTGGAACGTGCGGAACCACATATTGGATCACTCCAGTGCGGCACGAAGCCGCTGACGCTGAGTAGGCTCCTATGCCGCTAGCACGGTGGAGGTTCCGTAGCGCGTCATGAGCACCGGGCAAAGGGACGGTTGAGCAACTCAAGCGAACCGCTCTACCTGACTTTGGATAAAGATAGAAGGGAGAAGGTTGTGAAGGTGGCCTCGTTATCCACACATCTGGTCGGAGGACCGACCTGGGTTTTCACGAGCGTAGGCGGGTCCTGGAGTGCCCGTCAATGGCGCTAGCGCATACCCCGGGGTGATCATCACCACCTGCACCTCACATCTCGGCACAGTGGAACGTGTAACCCGCCTGCTGTCCAAGTCAACCACTTAATTTCCTGTAATTCATAGCGCCTAACAGAACGTAGCAGCAAGGGACAACCCACCCATACAGACAGCCTGCGGGGAGGACGGCACTACTGGCAAAGACCGTCTGGCGAAAACGCCGCAGGCGCGAAGCGTGGTGGGCCTGCGCCGGGGGAGCATAGGGAGGAAAGGGAGCCCGGACGGTGGAAGAGCCAGGGGAAGCCGGGTCATTTGACGGAAATGGAAGGTCCGAGCAGCTCATTCATTCTTGGAAAAAGAGGGGGGGAGCGAGCCAATGTATCAATGAATAGATACAGTCAACGGTAGACAGACAGCGCTGCCTACACGCGAATTAGCTTCCGAACAAGCAAGGGATTGAGCAACTAGCGCGAAAGCCGTTGCGCTAACGCGCATCCTCTTGCTGGTCGAGCAGTCTCAATTTCACTACAGGATTTGCGAATGAATGCTGGGCTGGGCCACCTCAAATGGCGTGAGCCGCATGCGGGGAGACCCGCACGTACGGTTTTCAGGGGGATCCGGCCGGCCGGCGCCCACCCGACTAGAGGGACTGAGAAATTAATCGAGTACAAAACTTATCTTCAAGCTTTACCTTATTTTGATCGTTCAGAGGGCGATCGCGGAGTCACTGAATGAAGTCCTCCCTCCCTTTCTTTCGGGGGTGCTGACCCGCTGCGAGACAGATATGACTAAGTGACATATTGAATATGGCGACGACTACAGCATGTCGTAGAAGGAGATAAGAGGTGGAGCCAACGACCCACTAAGACTCACGTATCTACAACTACATTCCCGAGCGGCAGTCAAACGGAGGCGTGAATGCAAGATGCCAGCGGAATGATCGACCGGACAGAGGCTAGGGCTGCTTTCTTCCCACCGCGTCCTTCCTTGTGTGTCGGAGATATAAAGCGAGTGCACCGGAAAAGAAGGGGAACTGAGTCGATCTATTCCATGGCGAAGCATCCGAAGCATAACTGCACACTCACACGATCTTTGCCGAGAGATAGGAGCATTCGGTGGAACCGGTGAACTACACTTGCTTCTTGATAGATGTGTGGGACAGAGGGCTCGTGGTACCTGCTGCCCACCCTTCCTCCGCTTTGATAACCGTGTGAACGGAGAGTGGGCAGAGCAAAAGGGAAGGAGGTCCTCATACGGAGTCGCACACTTGAGCAGTGCGGGAGACTGGAGAATGGGTCGAGTAAACTCCCTTAGGGCCGATTAAATCACAGACGAGGTTCTTTATTTTTTCTTTTATATTTGAGGGTATGTTCTAAAAAAAGAAAGGCAGAGGTAAATACTTCGAAGAGGCGCCTCGGTAGGGATGGAATGGTCAATCGTCAAGTCAAGGATGACTTCTTTGTTGGCGAAACGATGGGGGAGAGAAAGCACGCCAGTGATTCTCTGAGCCGGTCTTCATTTCCAACGCCTCGGGAAACAGGTCGAGATAGATGACAGCACCTTTTTATCCTCTTCCTTACCGGGAAGGCGCACTTCTCTTCTTCTTCTGGCCTTCACCTCCTGCCCGGCCCGGAAATATAACCCTGCCCCCTTTCTGATCCATTCATTTCTGCAAGCAGGCGGGATCCAGAGCTAAGCCCCCTCCTATTCGAAGCCGGGTGTGGCCTCGCCCTTTTGCTCTTCCTTCGGTTTGGCTCCACGAAGGCGCCGCCTAGACTAGGAGCCCCACTCATATTCAAAAGGCGCCCAGCTTTCAAGACGATGATAATAAGTAGTTAGGCTGCCATTTTTCCAATATCATGGAATAGCATGGCCCGGGGCTAAGGTAACTCCAGTGGGAGAGCCGTGTTATGGGTGACCTTATTGCACGGTTCAGAGAGCACTTGTGTATGTGATGCAAGTGAACGTGTACGAAAAAGCTGTCGTAAAGTTTCGTTGTTCGTTCCGTCGTTGACCCTATCTATGTTTCTACGATGGCCCAAGAACACGCTCATTCTTCAGCCGTAGAGAGACTTTTGAATTGTGAGGTACCATTACGAGCTCAATATATACGAGTGTTATTCTGTGAAATAACTCGAATTTCAAATCATTCACTTGCTTCAACTACTCATGCTATGGATGTGGGAGCATCAACTCCGTTCCTTTGGGCTTTTGAGGAGCGGGAGAAATTGTTGGAATTCTATGAAAGAGTCCCGGGAGCCAGGATGCATGCCAGTTTCATACGACCTGGTGGAGTGGCACAAGATCTGCCTCTTGGCTTATGTCGAGATATTGATTCCTCCACACAACAATTTGCTTCTCGTATCGACGAATTAGAAGAGATGTCAACCGGCAACCGTATCTGGAAACAACGATTAGTGGATATTGGTACTGTCACTGCACAGCAAGCAAAGGATTGGGGATTCAGTGGTGTAATGTTAAGAGGTCGTGCGACATGAAGACATTGATAGCAATATGGGGGAAGTTCCCATCAGGCAACAACGGTTCTGCCCGACCCTACAAAAGCATGCATATGTTGTCAGTGAAGATTTTGTGTGAAGCCTTGGAGACGACGTACCCGGGGCTAGGGTGAGCTGAGGGGGGACAGCGTAAGTGAGCGAATGTGTGTAAGCCCAGTCAAAGATTCCTATTCTAGGCGGGGCGGGCCATCAACCTTCGAATGGTGTTGGTCCTACGGACCGTGAACGGATTCGCCTCTGGCCTCTGGGCACGTCGGAACCGCATGAGTTCACCGGGGTGGAGCACGGTCCGCCAAAATCGGCATAGGTTAGGTGCTATTGATGGAACATGGTAAGCCCATCTTTCTCCATATGAAAGTGCTGCGGGCACATAGAGATGTGGGTAGAGGAAGTCTCAAAAAGCGAAGGCCGAGCTGTAGGTCACGTGACCTGCACCGAAAAGGTGGCTGACTGGGCTTTCTCCTGGATCAAAGCAGATCAGCTCGCCAAATTCGTTGATCGAATCGGGCGCCCCGGAACGTCGAATGAAAATACGTGGTCTTTCTACAACCCTATTTATATGATAGGCCCGGCCCCTTTCCCCCTATCCCTCCCTTATGTTTAGGAGCGGGATCTGCCCAAGAACGACCTGTGGTGGTACGGAAGGTACGGACTCCGCAAGCGTCCCGCACCCTCTGAGAAAGAAACTCCTCAACCATCACAAGATAAAGAAGTATGACGCTCTGTGTCTGACTCTATTGGTCATAGTTCCTTGCTGTTGCGGCCGGTGCTCGTTTGCGCGCGTGTGAACCACCAGATCATAAGGAAAGATGCCTCTCGGGGCATCTGAGAATGATTCGAGCCGTATGAAGGGAAACTCCCACGTACAGTTTGTTTTGGGGGGGAAGGAGCCCGACAGGGTCCCCCCACTGACTTGGCCCGGGCCTAAGTGAAAGTGAAAAAGTGAAGTGGTGGGCCTACCCATCCCAACCTGGGGTATGCTGGGATTCGCGAAGAGCAGCACCTTACGATGTTCATGACCAATCGGATCTTGACGTACCAGTAGGTACCAGAGGAGATCGCTATGATCGTTACTGTATTCGTATCGAAGAGATGCGACAAAGTGTTC